CATGATTTTTGAAATCGACGGATTTTCCTCTTACTATAAATTTCATTGTTGCCAGTATTGACATGTAGAACGGGACTCTATCTTTATTCTCGTCCGATTAATCAGTTCTTCAAAAGATCTATAAGATTATGGAGTGAATGGTTTGATCAATTAATATTGGATTCTTTCTTCAATATGGAATCGATTCACACCAATTCTTCTGTATTATGTATACAGGCTTATCCTTCACTTTTCTGAAGTTTCGATAGAAGGATTCCTATACCAATGTATACAATTAACTCCATTCGTTAGAATAGCTTCCATCGAGTCTCTGCACCTATCCTTTTTTATTTTCGCTTTCTGAACCTTTGCTTGTTTTCGGAAAACGTGATTTGGCTCAGGATTGCCCATTTTTATTAATTCCAGGGTTTCTCTGAATTTGAAAGTTATCACTTAGTAAGTTTCCATACCAAGGCTCAATCCAATTAAGTCCGTAGCGTCTACCGATTTCGCCATATCCCCCTTTTGAGACGAAAATCTCATTGTGATCCTGTCCCTTTTTTCTTTCATTTATACCGGAACCGTTCAATTCATTAGATAGATGCCTGTCTCGAAAAAGTGTTTTCTCCTCTTTGTGATTTCTTGTGTATCTTCTTTCATCTTCTATAGGAGGCTCGTATTAGGTCCAATCAAAAACGATTTTATCATTTCTGTATCCGCAATTCAATATATGTGGATACATACCCTATAAATCTGTCTCTCTTCCACTCATTTACCCATGAAATTGAAAATACTTGAACGGTCGATAATTTATTTATATTATTTTATAAAAAAATTAAAATAATAAAAAAATTGAAATTATATATCGCTAGATTAATCTTATGTTCTATAATATTTAACAGTTATTATTATTAAAATAATAATAATGAATTTCATATTTAATATGAATTATGTTATAAATAGCGAATATGAATAGCCAAGAATGAAAATAGTTAATAGCAAAGATTCTAAGAGTTTATTGAATTCCTCTGCATGTCGAATTTATGTTATGTGAGCCTGCTTAGCTCAGAGGTTAGAGCATCGCATTTGTAATGCGATGGTCATCGGTTCGATTCCGATAGTCGGCTTTTCTCTATTTATTTTCTTTTTTACATGATTGATAATGCATCTTTGAAATCAAAGTGAAAAAAAAAAAAAAAAAAAAAATGTATTCTTCTTTTCGCAAAAGCCATTGATTATAGGATAGGATAGGATAGGAATTTCCAACTATCTCACGAACAGAATCCTTTTCCTTTTCTATATATAGAAAACCGGAAACTGGATATTTATTCAACTCATCTCATTATTCTTTAATTTATTCTTTAATTAATATTAATAATAGAATAATACTTCAGTAAATTTTGCTTTATTTAAAATTTAGTTCATTTTTAGTTTATATTTATTCTGTAGAATGAAATTTCATCAATAAGAATTAATTAATAATTAATTATAAATAAGGAGTCTTTATGTCGCGTTACCGAGGTCCTCGTTTCAAAAAAATACGTCGCCTGGGGGCTTTACCAGGGCTAACTAATAAAAGGCCCCGAGCTGGAAGTGATCTTAGAAACCAATCGCGTTCTGGGAAAAAATCCCAATATCGTATTCGCCTAGAAGAAAAACAAAAATTGCGTTTTCATTATGGTCTTACAGAACGACAATTACTTAAATACGTTCGTCTCGCCGGAAAGGCAAAGGGGTCAACAGGTCAGGTTTTACTACAATTACTTGAAATGCGTCTGGATAACATCCTTTTTCGGTTGGGTATGGCCCCGACTATTCCGGGAGCTCGCCAATTAGTTAACCATAGACATATTTTAGTCAACGGTCGTATAGTAGATATACCAAGTTATCGCTGCAAACCCCGAGATACTATTGCGGCGAGAGATGAACAAAAATCTAGAGCTCTAATTCAAAATTCTCTCGATTCATCCCCTCAGGAGGAATTGCCAAACCATTTGACTCTTCAACCATTCCAATATAAAGGATTAGTCAATCAAATAATAGATAGTAAATGGGTCGGTTTGAAAATAAATGAATTGCTGGTTGTAGAATATTATTCTCGTCAGACTTAAACCTAACAAAAAGAAAATAAAGACTAATATAACCTATTTTCCTCCCTTTCGGCGAAGTAAATTAACCTAAGGTTAAGATAAATTAAGGGTTTGCTCCGGATTTTTCTTCCATTTAGGTGTCATAGACCGAGAGGGATATTTTCATTCCTTGTCTACTCGTTTCTTTAACAGTATTTTCCGTACCACAGCCATTAGGAATAGAGAATCCATATCAAAGAAAGGTCTAACTGTTGGAATAGTCATATATTGCTATTTGATCTAGATCTATTGTGGTTAGTAAGATCGGTAAATTAGGTGAAGGTAAGGAAAGAGAGGGATTCGAACCCTCGGTAAGCAAAAGCCTACATAGCAGTTCCAGTGCTACGCCTTCAACCACTCGGCCATCTCTCCTACATAATGATTATGACCTAAAAACCGAAAATCGAGTGAATAATTCATTATTCATATTAGAATTAGATTATTGGGTAGGTACAACCAATCAATTCTAAATAGAAAGCGATAAAAATAGAAAAATTTTTTCTTATAAAAACTGTTAAAAAAATTCTATTCATGTTTGCAAAAACAATGTTATCTTCTTTTTCTGATTATCTATTTAATCTATTTATACTATACCGACCGCATTAAATCAATAAATTAGAAATTCTAACGCATCGACTGAGCTAGGGTTCTATATTTTATAGACTATGGTTAATGGATATCTTTAGATCATGATTCTATTTAGACTACGATTCCATACCAGAAGAATTCTCAAATTGCTTTTTAGGCCTGTTATCAACAAAAATCCTTATCCCATCTATCTATTAAAAATACAAATTGATAAACAATTTTTTTATAGTTGATTGTCTAGTGATATCCGCTAAGTACACAAAAAAAATGGGCCCTTTTTCATCATACAATGATTACTCGATTCGATCCTTTTTCTTCTTTGTATCATAATTCAATCAACTTAGGTTTTTCTAAGCTGTAACTTCAATCAAATAAGAATAGTTTCTTTCGTTGATAGACTATTCCAGTAAGATGGAATCCAATGCGGTTCCCAATATTTATTTCTTAATTCTTATCAATCAATTCCTGTTCCTGTAATGTAAAAAAGAACAATTTGAATATTTAATATTGGGCCATATTTTTTAATGATAATGAATCTGTTTTTATGTTATTTCGTACTGTAAAATTCTTTTCCTTGTGGGATCATTTTCCCCCGAGAAGTAATGAGAACAATAATAGAATGGATTGCTACCTATGTCTAGATCGCGGATAAATGGAAATTTTATTGATAAAACCTTTTCGATTGTAGCCAATATCTTATTACGAATAATTCCGACAACTTCAGGAGAAAAAGAGGCATTTACTTATTACAGAGATGGTGCGATTTGACTTTTTTTGACGCTCGGTTTTACGAGAAATACACATGATTCGTGATCGGGAAAAAAAAAAGAAAAAATCTACGCTTGTAGAAGGTAAAGTTTGGAAATAGAACAATTCCTTCTGTCGTGTATCCTCGATTAATGCAGCCTCAGATGCTATGTTTCAATTCTCGATTCTAGTATTGAGCGAAAGGTTATACCTATAGGTTCGGTATTACGGGTCAATCCTAACCAATAGGTAGCAGAGGGGAAGAAGCACTACACCTAGAAATTAACAACACGAAAACTTTGTTATATTATAAATTATCCCCTTCTTTAGCAAGCTTGGGACTAAAAGAATGGTTGGGACAACAAACATCCATCTCGTTTGTATTTTGGATACCCGTATAACCATCGAAGGCTGTTGAAGTGACTAATTCCTGGACATTGGGAAGCGTTGAGAACAAAGAAATTGTTGGAGTTATCTTTTCTCTCTAGTAACAATACGTTTGATGTTAAGAAAAGATCTCTTGCAGGAAGGTTGGCTAGAGATTTCTTGTAAAAACACTAGCCCTACTTAGTTCATAATGAGAAGATTTTCATCTTCTTTATCATTTTATCATTATGCACATAAGGGAGGAGCCGTATGAGATGAAAATCTCATGTACGGTTCTGTAACGGAGATTCTGTGAATTGAATGACGACCGTAACGGATGTCAGCTCAATCCGAAGGGAATTATGCGGAAGCTTTACAGAATTATTATGAAGCTATGCGACTAGAAATTGATCCCTATGACCGAAGTTATATACTCTATAACATAGGACTTATCCACACAAGTAACGGAGAACACACGAAAGCTTTGGAATATTATTTTCGAGCGCTCGAACGAAACCCATTCTTACCACAAGCTTTTAATAATATGGCCGTGATCTGTCATTACGTGCGACTATCTCCACTATAGAAATAAAAAGTAAATAAAGATCAAATTCACTAGTAAATACTAGAAAAAGGGCTTTCTACATATGCATTGTCTAAAACAACGATTTTTATCAGCTGTAGAAAAGAAAGAAACTTCATAGAAGTTGAAATATGAAGAAATAGATATGCCTAGCTGTTTTATTCTATGGGTAAAGGATCTAATTGATAGAGTAAGCACCGTAAAGATCAATTAGTAAGGTTTTGCGCCGATACAAAAATAACTGCTTACTTATGTCATGATGTGAGACAAATGTTAGGAATCCACTTATGTAATAGAGTCGATCCACTAAGATATTGAGCAGCGGTGTAGGATCAGATCCCAAAGATAGTAAGTCTTTCCTTTCGAAAGTCTTTTTCAAAAATTCTATATAAATTTCTATATGATATGAAACTGAGATAGTTACCTTTCAGAAAATTCTAATGATAGGCAAAATGTCTATGTTTTATTTTTCTGAAGGTGGGAGAAAAGATAAAACTAAAATAAACCGGATTTTTAATCCAAACTTAAGATTTAAGTTTGAAACTCATTTTATTAACTTCTTTTCATTAACCCGAAAAATGGGATAGATCTACGAGAAATCTTCTTCA